TCATCCAATTGTTCTCGAATTGGTCCATTCAATAGTTCGAAATATAACAATGTGACAAAAGAATCGGATCCCCTAATTCCAATTAGGGATTATTTAGGTCCCTTAGGCGCTATTGTACCTAAAATATCGAATTTTTATTCATCTTACCATTTAATAACTCATAATCAGATCGTGTTAAAGAAATATTTGCTACTTGACAATTTGAAACAGATTTTCCAAGTACTTCAAGTACTTAAATACTGTTTAATAGATGAAAATAGGAGGATTTATAATCCCGATCTATGCAGTAACATCATTTTGAACCCATTCCATTTGAATTGGTGCTTTCTCCATCATGATTATTGTGAAGAGACATCGATCAAAATTAGCCTTGGACAATTTATTTGTGAAAATGTATGTCTATTTAAATACGAACCACACGTAAAAAAATCTGGTCAAATTTTAATTGTTAATGTCGACTTTTTAGTTATAAGGTTGGCTAAGTCTTATTTGGCTACTCCTGGAGCAACTGTTCATGGTCATTATGGGAAAATCCTTTACGAAGGAGATACATTAGTTACATTTATATATGAAAAATCGAGATCTGGTGACATAACGCAAGGTCTTCCAAAAGTAGAACAAATCTTAGAAGTGCGTTCGATTGATTCAATATCGATGAACCTCGAAAGGAGAGTTGAAGGTTGGAACGAGCGTATACCAAGAATTCTTGGGATCCCCTGGGGGTTTTTGATTGGAGCTGAGCTAACCATAGCCCAAAGTCGTATCTCTTTGGTTAATAAGATCCAAAAGGTTTATCGATCCCAGGGGGTACAGATCCATAATAGACATATAGAGATTATTGTACGTCAAGTAACATCAAAAGTGTTGGTTTCAGAAGATGGAATGTCTAATGTTTTTTCGCCTGGAGAATTAATAGGATTGTTGCGAGCGGAACGAGCAGGGCGTGCTTTGGACGAATCGATCTGTTATCGGGCAATCTCATTGGGAATAACAAGAGCGTCTCTGAATACTCAAAGTTTCATATCCGAAGCAAGTTTTCAAGAAACCGCTCGAGTTTTAGCAAAAGCTGCTCTACGAGGTCGTATTGATTGGTTGAAAGGCCTGAAAGAGAACGTTGTTCTGGGGGGGATTATACCTGTTGGTACCGGATTCCAAAAATTTGTGCACCGTTCAAGGCAAGACAAAAACATTTATTTGGAAATCAAAAGAAAAAATCTATTCGAGTTGGAAATGAGAGATATTTTGTTACACCATAGAGAATTATTTTGTTCTTACGCGGCAAACAATTTCCATGAGACAAATTTACATGAGACATCAGAACAATCATTTATGCGATTTAATGATTCCTAAGAGCGGATTCATTTTCACTTTAACTATCTTTTAACTATACTGGTCTGATTATTGATTTGGTAATAAATAAAATAAGTAATTAAAAAAATTTATGGTTTGTGCCGTGTATCAATGGTCAATCCCCGGTAGAAGGTTCCATCGGAACAATTATTTATTTCAAGGTACCTCGTCTCTTTGTTAATAATATGAAAAAGAAAAAACAAAAAGGAAGTGTGGGAAAAAATGACAAGAAGATATTGGAACATCAATTTGGAAGAGATGATGGAAGCAGGAGTTCATTTTGGTCATGGTACTAAGAAATGGAATCCTAGAATGGCCCCTTACATTTCTGCAAAGCGTAAAGGTATTCATATTACAAATCTCGCTAGAACTGCTCGTTTTTTATCAGAAGCCTGTGATTTAGTTTTTGATGCAGCAAGTAGGGGAAAAAACTTCTTAATCGTCGGTACCAAAAATAAAGCATCGGATTCAGTAGCATCAGCTGCAATAAGGGCTCGGTCTCATTTTATTAATCAAAAATGGCTCGGTGGTATGTTAACGAATTGGTCCACTACGGAAACGAGACTTTATAAGTTCAGGGACTTAAGATCAGAAGAAAAGATGGGGAAACTCAACCGTCTCCCCAAAAGAGATGCAGCAATGTTGAAGAGAAAATTATCTACCTTGCAAACATATCTCGGTGGGATCAAATATATGACGGGATTGCCTGATATTGTGATCATCGTTGATCAGCAAGAAGAATATACGGCTCTTCGAGAATGTGCCATTTTGGGGATTCCAACGATTTGTTTAATCGATACAAATTGTGACCCAGATCTTGCAGATATTTCGATTCCAGCCAACGATGACGCTATAGCTTCAATTCGATTGATTCTTAACAAATTAGTATCCGCAATTTGTGAAGGTCGTTCTAGCTATATAAGAAATCGTTGATTATGATTAAGATTAAGAATAATAAAATTAGTTAATGTTAATTATTGGGCAACTCCATAGATTTATTGGATCGGTTACTTTTTTTTGAATTATTTTAAATAGATAAAAAAAAAAGAACTGGGGATATTGATATATATTATGATGTTATGTGATTTCTTGGTATCCTAAATATATGATTAATGATTCAAGTTGGTGAGTTGAGAAAGAAATGGTTGAATCAAACTAATTCCTTTTTTGAAGTTCAATTTCTATCAGAGGACAATATGAATGTTATACCATGTTACATTAAAACACTCAAGGGGTTATACGATATATCGGGTGTAGAAGTAGGCCAACATTTCTATTGGCAAATAGGAGGTTTACAAATCCATGCCCAAGTACTTATCACTTCTTGGGTCGTAATTGCTATCTTGTTAGGTTCAGCCATCATAGCTGTTCGGAATCCACAAACCATTCCGACCGACGGTCAGAATTTCTTTGAATATGTCCTTGAATTTATTCGAGACTTGAGCAAAACCCAGATTGGAGAAGAATATGGACCTTGGGTTCCTTTTATTGGAACTATGTTCCTATTTATTTTTGTTTCTAATTGGTCAGGTGCCCTTTTACCTTGGAAAATCATACAGTTACCTCATGGGGAGTTAGCTGCGCCCACGAATGATATAAATACTACTGTTGCTTTAGCTTTACCCACGTCAGTGGCATATTTTTATGCGGGTCTTACCAAAAAAGGGTTGGGTTATTTCGAGAAATACATCAAACCAACTCCAATACTTTTACCAATTAACATCCTAGAAGATTTCACAAAACCCTTATCTCTTAGTTTTCGACTTTTCGGGAATATATTGGCTGATGAATTAGTAGTTGTTGTTCTTGTTTCTTTAGTCCCTTCAGTAGTTCCTATACCTGTCATGTTTCTTGGATTATTTACAAGTGGTATTCAAGCTCTTATTTTTGCAACGTTAGCCGCGGCTTATATAGGTGAATCCATGGAGGGTCATCATTGACTAGTTTTCGAAATAGTCTTTTTTTTTAGCTTATCCCAATTCATGCATGGTTCAAGATAATCTGCTTGGTTGGAGAACATAATAGATATAAATACGTATGAATATATGACCTAGAGTCGTAGGAGAGAAGATGAACGATATTACGGAATTGTAAAAAAAAAGATGGGTTGGGGAGGTCACACTAGATGTATGTAATGTCTATAAGTCCAACCACTTTTTGTGTGGGTTTCGAGGAATGATTCTATAATCCGATTCAATATAAAATGTGGCCAGTTTACGTTATGGAAGAAAGAAATGTATATGTAATATGTATATGTAATATTAGATATTCACTAGTTATATAGTCCTATCTATATATAAATAGAAGTCCTTATGCCTTACCTATATACTAACTATATATATATCTAACTATATGCTATATATATATGTAATATATATAGCAATATATATAGATAGCAATATATATATATAGCAAAATAAATAAAAAAAAAAATATATATATATAATATGTATTGATATACATATTGATATCGTTATATTGATATATTGATATCGTTGATATCGATCATATTGATATCCATTGCATATATTGATGATTGCATATATTGATTTGATTGCAGTTTACTGCATTTAGATTAGATGGATTACAAGATAAGTCAAGTCCTTTCTTCTGTTTCATTTGTGATTGTGGATTGGATGAAAAAACAGATGAACTCAAGGATATAGAAGAGTAAAGAACGAAGGATGGAATGAAAGAATGGTTGGAAAGAAAGAAATGCAATAACTAGAGCCGTATGTATATGGATTTACAAAAACTTCATCATGGGTAGAAACAAAAAACGAGATATCGAAGTAGTTCTGACGATTCAGTAATATTATCATTAGTTTTTAGTTACTCCGACCCAATAGATCTTAATGATCAAACTTAATGATAAAATTAAGTAATAATTCATTGGTTGATTGTATCATTAACCATTTCTTTTTTTTTTTTGGTGCGAGGAACTTACCATGAATCCACTGATTTCTGCCGCTTCCGTTATTGCTGCTGGATTGGCTGTAGGACTTGCTTCTATTGGACCCGGAGTTGGTCAAGGTACTGCTGCAGGCCAAGCTGTAGAGGGTATTGCGAGACAACCAGAAGCAGAGGGTAAAATACGAGGTACTTTATTGCTTAGTCTAGCTTTTATGGAAGCTTTAACAATTTACGGACTGGTTGTGGCATTAGCGCTTTTATTTGCGAATCCTTTTGTTTAATCCTAGAAATGTAAAAAAGTACCAATGAAATTACTAGATTTAATCTATTCCCATTAAAAGGGGGGAAATTCAATTAAAAATAAATAAATTGATCAAAAAAGAAAGGGGCGAGCGAAGTAATAGAAAAAGAACTTTGTTCTTTGTCAGTCCTATCTATAAGAGGAAAGCATATGAAAAATGTAACCGATTCTTTCGTTTTCTCACGCCATTGGCCATCCGCCGGGGGTTTCGGGTTTAATACCGATATTTTAGCAACAAATCCAATAAATCTAAGTGTAGTGATTGGTGTATTGATTTTTTTTGGAAAGGGAGTGTGTGCGGGTTGTGTATTTCAAGAATAGGTTGGATCCATCCGGCTGCACTTTACTTTATTTATAGTTATTTATAGTTATAGTTTATTTAGGATAAATAGGAAAAAAGGTGCACGATCTCGACGAATTACTTCTGAATAAATTC